TCCAAATCCATGTCTTATTATTTTCAATAATCCATACTTGTAGCAATAAATTTCTATTATTCCTCCTCTAAGTGATAAATGATTCATTATAAATATCTATTATATATCTTCTCTATAAAGGACCAGAAATACCCTGTTTACGTATCATTGGAAAGTGCATTAACATAAATACAGCAGTAAGAAGCGGCAATACAAAAGTGTGTAAACTATAAAAACGAGTCAAGGTGGATTGTCCCACACTGGCACTTCCGCGCAACAATTCTACCAAAGGCGATCCTATTACAGGAATAGCCTCAGGTACACCTGTTACAATTTTCACCGCCCAATAACCAATTTGGTCCCGAGGTAAGGAATAACCAGTTACGCCAAAAGATGCGGTCAATACTCCCAGAACCACACCTGTAACCCAAGTCAATTCGCGAGGTTTTTTAAATCCCCCAGTGAGATACACACGAAAAACATGTAAAATCATCATTAGGACCATCATACTTGCCGACCATCGATGAACTGATCGGATTAACCAACCAAAGTTAGCTTCCGTCATTATGTATTGAACAGAGGCAAAAGCTTCAGTAACGGTCGGACGGTAGTAAAAAGTCATAGCAAACCCTGTAGCTACTTGTACTAAAAAACAAGTCAGCGTAATTCCCCCTAAACAATAAAATATATTGACATGGGGAGGAACATATTTACTAGTTATATCATCTGCAATCGCTTGAATCTCGAGACGTTCTTCGAACCAATCATAGACTTTATTGAGATAGGTGAAAATCCCCCTCTCAGAACCGTATATGAGACTTTCATCTCGTACAGCTCAAGCAAAAACACCCCAATAAAAAAAAAAAAAGGAATAGTCGGATATGTAATAGAAAGTTTGAAACTTCTTAATTTCCAATTCAACCTTCTTTAAATGTAGGAAAGAAGAAAAAAATCCGAAAGCTCTTCTTTGTGGTGATAATACCCAAATATCAAGTTGGCTCAATCGTCTTTATGTTGATCCTTTCGGGCCTCTTGAATCCTCTCTTTACCTATTTCTTTTTCTTTAATTTGTTTTTGTCTCTAATGTGGCTTTTTTCCTTTCTTTATTATTGACTTGATAGGAATTCTCTTGTTAAGACCCTATAGAATCGATTAAAACCTCAGATTCATACTAGAACCACGATGATTCAATAAAAAATCATAAGCTAAGCCAAGGATTCCCCGAGTAAGAATCATTGGTTCATCACGTATTCCATGAATTAGATAAAATGACTAAAAAACAGTTTGAAATTTTTTTTGCAGTCCGGACACGAGGTCAAATATTAAGTATGAATCATAGTTCAAATATTTCTTAATCTAGTTCATATAGTTCGTGTTCCAGATACTCGAATAAATATCCGACGAAGTAGAACCATCTCTATCAAGATGACAGACTTATTCTCTGTACTATCACTAGAATCAATTATAACAAGTCACACACTCATATTCCGGAAAAACAGAAAGAAAGAAATTCCACGATCGAACTACCAAAATAAAATAGGCCGGAAATTCGAATTCTAACTGATTGATTTTTTATTCAAAAGCTAGGACTTTGTGATTCTTATAGCTTTAATTCATTGAAATTCCATCCAATAAAACGGAAGAATTATAAATCTCCAAAATAATAGATAGAAATACCGCAAATAGAGCCATTGCGACACCCATCAAGGGTGTCGTTCCCCACCCGGGAGCTACTTTACCATATTCCGAATTCAATGGTTTTAATAAACTCCCTACAGTAGTTCGTCTTGGACCCGATCTAGAACTGTTCTCAACAGTTTGTGTAGCCATAAATCCTATTGTATTCATTGAGATCTGTTGACTTTGTATACCATTCCGTTGTAAATAAACGATCTTATGATAGATCCGTTGGGGTCTTGAAATTATATAATCATAATGGAAACAGCAATCCTAGTCACCATCTTTATATCTGGTTTACTTGTAAGTTTTACCGGGTACGCCTTATATACCGCTTTTGGGCAACCTTCTCAACAACTAAGAGATCCATTCGAGGAACACGGGGACTAGTTGAAGTAATGAGCCTCCCAATGTTGGGAGGCTCATTACTTCAATTGAGATAACGAAAAATCATTTTATCTTTTTAGTTGGAACTTTAGGCGGTTCTCGAAAAAAAATAGCGAAAAAAATTATCCCTAGAGTCGAGACTAAAAGGAATGTATAAACCAATGCTTCCATAAATTCGGTCGTGGTTTAGAATTATAGCTTCCCTACCTGTTTGTTTTTTCTTTTTTTTTTTCATTTTCTTTTTGGGAATCATTTCGAAAGAGCAAGAATCAAAAAAAAAAGCGGCGATTCAAATTCTCTATGTAAATATGTAAATTCCCCCCAAAAAGAAAATAGAGGCGAAAGATACCAAAGCAGTCTTGTATCAGACTGCCTGTCTTCTTGTAGTTGGATCCCCAAGTTTTTGGAATGCTCCAAACTCTACTTGAGCATCCAAATCTGGGTCAATACCAGCAAA